ATGTAATTTTTACAAAGAAATGCAATTATAACATGATTTTTTTTTTTTTTTTTTTTTTTATACTAATTTTTTTTAAAAAAAATTATATTAATTATTATACCAATATCTATTTAGTAATTAAAAATAGTAAATTTATTAAAATTTATTTATTAGGGAGGAAATACTAATTTTAATTACTACTATTAAAAGTAAAAATGTTTTATTTTATTAAATTTAAAAATATTTTTGTATAAATTAATAAATTTAATTTTATACTATTTATATTTATTTATATTAAATTATTAAATTTATTATTTTTTTAAAAAAAAATTTTTTTTTGTATAAAGTTTTATTTTAGCTTAAAAATTTATTATTAATTTAATTTATATGTAAATTTTTGTGTGAATTTTTAATTATTTAAATAATAATTAATATATTTTTATTCGCAATAATTAATATTATTCGTTAAAGAAATTTAGATAAAGTAATATTAAAGAATATTGATTAAATTTGTGCCAGCAATCGCGGTTATACAAATAATGTAAATAAATTTTATTAATTAAAGTTAAATTGTTTTATTAAATAAAGAATAAATTTATTAGGTGAAATTATTAAATTTATAAATTTTTTGTTAAAAATAATTGAAGCTTGAAAATTTTATAAATAAACTAGGATTAGATACCCTATTATTAAAAATGTAAATTATAAAAATTAAGGTAGTAGTAGATATGTTCTTGAAACTTAAAAAATTTGGCGGTATTTTAGTCTATTCAGAGGAACCTGTTTTATAATCGATAATCCACGATGGACCTTACTTGAATTTGTTATCAGTTTATATACCGTCGTTATTAGAATATTTTATAAAAATGTTAATATTCTTAATTTAATAAAATAAAATATATCAGATCAAGGTGTAGCTTATATTTAAGTAAAAATGGGTTACAATAAAATTATTTAAATGAATATAAATTTGAAATGTTTATTGAAGGTGGATTTGATAGTAAAATTATAAAGATTAATAATTTGATTTTAGCTCTAAAATATGTACACATCGCCCGTCACTCTTATTATTAAGATAAGATAAGTCGTAACATAGTAGATGTACTGGAAAGTGTATCTAGAATGCAATTTAAAGCTTATTTAGTAAAGTATTTCATTTACATTGAAAAGATTTTTGTGCAAATCAATATAAATTGATTAATATTTATTTATTAATTTTTTTTTATTATTAATTATTTTATTAAAAATAATTATAAAATTAATTGTTTTAGTAATTTTTAATGAAAAAATAATTTTAATTATAGTTTAATAGTATTGTAAAAGAAAATTTAAATAATTTGAAAAATTTTTATATTAAAAGAAAATTTAATTTATTGTACCTTGTGTATCAGGGTTTATTAATTAAAAATTATTTAAATAATTTTCTCGATTTTAAAAGAGTTAATATATTATAAAAGTTATTGTAGTAAAATTATTTTAAATAATATATTAGAAATGAAATGTTATTCGTTTTTAAAGGTATCTAGTTCTTTAAGAAATAAATTTAATTTAGAAATTTTATATTATTTAATTAATTAAATTAATTAAATAATTATCTAATTTTAATATTTTATGGGATAAGCTGTAAAATAAATTATTAAAAATAATTAAATAATTGTAATAAATATAAATTTAGAAATAGTTATTATTAATAAAAATGTTATAATTTATTTTTATAAAATTATATTATTTATTTGAATTTTAAATGATTTATTAAAGTATTTATTTTAATTTTAAAAATAAATTAATAATGATAAAATTAGTATATTTATTTGTATTAATAATAATATTTGAGAAGTTTTTATAAAGAACTCGGCAATAATTTAATATCTGCCTGTTTAACAAAAACATGTCTTTTTGATTTTTTTTTTAAGTCTAACCTGCCCACTGAATTTTTAAATGGCCGCAGTATATTAACTGTGCAAAGGTAGCATAATCATTAGTCTTTTAATTGAAGGCTGGTATGAATGGTTGGACAAGATATTAACTGTTTCATAAAAATTTATAATAAAATTTTATTTTTTAGTTAAAAAGCTAAAATTTATTTAAAAGACGAGAAGACCCTATAAATCTTTATATTTATTTTTATAATAATTTTTTAGAATTATTTAATTATTATAAATTATAATATTTTATTGGGGTGATATTAAAATTTAATAAACTTTTAATTATTTTTTTTTCATTAATTTATGAATAATTGATCCGTTATTAACGATTAAAAAAATAAGTTACTTTAGGGATAACAGCGTAATTTTTTTGGAGAGTTCATATTAATAAAAAAGATTGCGACCTCGATGTTGGATTAAGATATAATTTTAGGTGTAGTCGCTTAAATTTTAAGTCTGTTCGACTTTTAAATTCTTACATGATCTGAGTTCAAACCGGTGTAAGCCAGGTTGGTTTCTATCTTTAAAAAGTTAAAATATTTCAGTACGAAAGGACCTTATATTTAATAAATTATTATTTGATATAATGAATATAATTAATAATTATAAACTATTTTGGCAGATTAGTGCAATAAATTTAGAATTTATTTATGTAATATTTTACAAATAGTACTTGTTATTTATTGAAAATATTTTATTTATTATTAGAAGTTTATTATTAATTATTTTTGTTTTAGTAAGAGTTGCATTTTTAACTCTTTTAGAACGAAAAGTTTTGGGTTATATTCAAATTCGTAAAGGTCCTAATAAAGTAGGATTAATAGGAATTGTTCAACCTTTTTGTGATGCAATTAAATTATTTACTAAGGAACAAACTTATCCTATGTTATCTAATTATATTTCTTATTATTTTTCTCCAGTATTTTCGTTATTTTTATCTTTATTAGTTTGAATATGTATACCAATATTTGTTAAATTATTTTCTTTTAATTTAGGTATTTTATTTTTTTTATGTTGTACTAGTTTAGGAGTATATACAGTAATAATTGCTGGATGGTCATCTAATTCTAATTATGCTTTATTAGGAGGATTACGAGCTGTTGCTCAAACTATTTCTTATGAAGTTAGCATAGCTTTAATTTTATTAAGTTTTATTTTTTTAATTGGTAGTTATAATATGTTAATATTTTATAAATATCAAATATTTATTTGATTTTTGTTTATTTTATTTCCTATATCTTTAGTTTGATTTAGAATTTCATTAGCAGAAACTAATCGTACTCCTTTTGATTTTGCGGAAGGAGAATCTGAATTAGTTTCTGGATTTAATGTAGAATATAGAAGTGGTGGATTTGCATTAATTTTTTTGGCAGAATATGCTAGAATTTTATTTATAAGAATATTATTTTCTATAATATTTTTAGGGAGAGATATTTATTCTTTTTTGTTTTATTTAAAGTTAATATTTATTTCTTTTATATTTATTTGAGTTCGTGGGACTTTACCTCGATTTCGTTATGATAAATTAATATATTTAGCTTGAAAAAGTTTTTTACCTTTTTCTTTAAATTTTTTATTATTTATTTTAGGGTTTAAAATTTTTTTAATTTTTTTTATTTAAATAATTATTTTTAGTAAAGTTAATAGAAAATTTAATTTCTATCTTATATTTTCAAAATATATGCTTATTTCAAGCTCATTAACTAATTTATTTTAATTTAATAAGTTATCTCATCATTTAGTAATTAAAGGGTTTAATATAAAATAAGAAAAATAAATTACTGTTAAAATTTGTCCAATAATAATATAAGGATTTTCTACTGGGCGAGCTCCGATTCATGTTAATAAAATTACAGTAATAACTATTATTCAAAATATAATTTGATTAATTGGATAAAATTGAATTCCTTGAAATTTACTTAAGTGGTAAAAAGGTAAAATTATTAAAATTGCAATTGAAACTACTAATGCAATTACTCCTCCTAATTTATTTGGAATAGATCGAAGAATTGCATAAGCAAATAAAAAATATCATTCAGGTTGAATATGAATTGGAGTAACAAGAGGGTTAGCAGGAATAAAATTATCAGGATCTCCTAATAAATATGGATTAATTAGTACTAATAAAATTAATATTATTGTTAATAATACAAAACCAATAATGTCTTTATATGTAAAATAAGGATGAAAAGGAATTTTATCAATATTAGAATTTAATCCTAAAGGGTTATTTGATCCAGTTTCATGTAAAAATAAAATGTGAATTATAGTAGTTGCTAATACAATAAAAGGTAAAATAAAATGAAAAGTAAAAAATCGAGTTAGAGTTGCATTATCAACAGCAAATCCTCCTCAAATTCATTGTACTAAATCAATTCCAATATAAGGGATTGCTGATATTAAATTTGTAATAACAGTAGCTCCTCAAAAAGATATTTGTCCTCAAGGTAATACATATCCTATAAAAGCAGTTCCTATAGTTAAAAATAAAATAATAACACCTACTAATCAGGTAGGGGTAAATAAGTATGACCCATAATAAATTCCTCGTCCAATGTGTAAATAAATACAAATAAAAAAAAATGATGCACCATTAGCATGTATAGTTCGTAATAATCAACCATAATTTACATCTCGGCAAATATGATTAACACTATTAAAGGCTAAATTTACATCTGCTGTATAGTGTATTGCTAAAAATAATCCTGTAATAATTTGAATTATTAAACATAAAAATAATAAGGAACCGAAATTTCATCATATTGAAATATTAATTGGTGTTGGTAAATCAATTAATGAACTATTAATAATTCTAAAAATTGGGTGTTTAATTCGTAATGGTTTATTCATTAGTTAAATATAGGTCGTAGAGGACCCTTAAATATTTTAGTAATTTTTACAATTGCAATTAATGTAATTAATAAATAATTTATTAATAAAATTGTTAATAAATTTGTTGGGTAATTATATAATTTATTAATTGATAAAGAATTTTCTATAATATAAGCATTTATATTAGAAATTGATATAATTTCTGTATTTTTATATTGTAATAATATATTTTTGTCTATAAATAATAAAATAAATATAAATATTATAAATGTTATAAATGAAATAATTATTAATTTAATTGATAAAGAAAATATTTCATTTGATGCTAAAGAAGTTATATAAATAAATAAAACTAATATTCCTCCAATAAAAACTAAAAATAAAATGTAAGAAAATCAAAAAGTTTTAGTTATTAATCCTGATATTATAGAAATTAATAATGTTTGAATTAATAAGGTTAGTCCTATTGCTAAAGGATGTTTTATAAATAAAAAAATAAAATTAAATATAAATATAAAAGAAAATAAAATTCATTGTATAATATCAAGAAATAGTTTAAATAAAATATTAATTTTGGGGATTAATGATAAAGAATTTCTTTTTTCTTGAAGTTTTAAAAGAATTATATCTTATTTTTGATTTACAAGACCAATGTTTTTATTAAACTATTAAAACAAATGTTAATAATTTTAAATTGAAATTTACCAATAATTTTATTTTTTATAGGTGTGTTTAGTTTTGTTTTAAATCGTAAACATTTATTATCAATATTATTAAGATTAGAATATATTGTTTTAAGATTATTTTTATTGTTATTTATTTATTTAAATATAATTAATTATGAAAATTTTTTTAGAATAATATTTTTAGTTTTTAGAGTTTGTGAAGGGGCTTTAGGTCTTTCAATTTTAGTTTCTATAATTCGAACTCATGGAAATGATTATTTTCAAAGATTTAATATTTTACAATGTTAAAATTAATTATTGGAATTTTATTTTTATTACCTATATGTTTTATTAATAATTCATATTGAATGGTTCAAAAATTTATTTTTTTTTTTAGTTTTATTTTTATTTTAATAAATAATTATGAAAATTATTTTATATCAATTTCTTATTTATTTGGTTGTGATATAATTTCTTATGGTTTAATTTTATTAAGTTTATGAATTATTTCATTAATATTAATAGCAAGTGAATCAGTTTTTAAATATAATAATTATATAAATTTATTTCAAATAAATATTATTATTTTATTACTTTTATTAATATTAACTTTTATAAGAATAAGATTATTTATATTTTATTTATTTTTTGAAAGAAGATTAATTCCTACTTTATTTTTAATTTTAGGTTGAGGGTATCAACCTGAACGATTACAAGCTGGTACATATTTATTATTTTATACTTTATTAGTTTCTTTACCTATATTAATTGGTATTTTTTATTTATATAATATAACGGGTACAATAAATTTTTATTTATTAAGAAGATATAATTTTAATATTGAAATTTTATATATTTCTTTATTAATAGCTTTTTTAGTAAAAATACCTATATTTTTAACTCATTTATGATTACCAAAAGCTCATGTTGAAGCACCTGTTTCAGGTTCTATAATTTTAGCCGGAATTATATTAAAATTAGGAGGTTATGGTTTATTACGTGTTTTTTCTTTTTTACAACTTTTAGGTTTAAAATATAATTTTATTTGAATTAGAATTAGATTAATTGGAGGAGTTTTAGTAAGTTTAGTGTGTTTACGACAAACTGATTTAAAATCTTTAATTGCTTATTCTTCTGTTGCTCATATAGGAATTGTATTAACTGGATTAATAACTTTAACTTATACTGGAATTTGTAGTTCGTATACTTTAATAATTGCTCAAGGTTTATGTTCTTCAGGGTTATTTTGTTTAGCAAATATTTCATATGAACGATTAGGAAGACGAAGTTTATTAATTAATAAAGGATTATTAAATTTTATACCTTCAATAGCATTATGATGATTTTTATTAAGTTCTGCTAATATAGCAGCTCCCCCTACTTTAAATTTATTAGGAGAAATTTCGTTAATTAATAGAATTGTAAGATGATCATGGGTTTCTATATTTATATTATCATTGTTATCTTTTTTTAGTGCATCTTATACATTATATTTATATTCATATAGACAACATGGTAAATTTTTTGAAGGAATTTATTCATTTAGAGGTGGGTCTATTCGAGAATTTTTATTATTATTTTTACATTGATTTCCTTTAAATTTATTAATTTTAAAAAGTGATATATGTATATTATGATTATATTTAAATAGTTTAAAAAAAATATTGATTTGTGGTATCAATGATAAGAATTATTCTTTTTAAATCGTGAAAAATTTATCAATTTGTTTAATTAGATTTATTTCTTTATTTTTTTTAAGTTTAAGATTATTTATTTTAGGAATTAGTTTTATTATAAATGATTATTCAATTTTTATTGAATGAGAAGTTGTATCTTATAATTCAATAAATATTGTTATAACATTATTATTTGATTGAATAAGTTTAATTTTTATATCATTTGTATTAATGATTTCATCATTAGTAATTTTTTATAGAAAAGAATATATATCAGTAGATTATAAAATCAACCGTTTTATTATATTAGTATTAATATTTGTTACTTCAATAATATTATTAATTATTAGACCTAATTTAATTAGAATTTTATTAGGATGAGATGGTTTAGGTTTAGTTTCTTATTGTTTAGTAATTTATTTTCAAAATGTAAAATCTTTTAATGCAGGAATATTAACAGCTTTATCAAATCGAATTGGGGATGTTGCTTTGTTATTAGCAATTGCTTGAATATTAAATTATGGAAGATGAAATTATGTATTTTATTTAGAATTTATAAAAAATAATCATGAAATAATAATTATTTGTTCATTAGTAGTATTAGCTGCAATAACAAAAAGTGCTCAAATTCCTTTTTCTTCTTGATTACCTGCTGCTATAGCTGCTCCTACCCCAGTTTCAGCTTTAGTTCATTCTTCAACTTTAGTTACTGCTGGAGTTTATCTATTAATTCGTTTTAATATTTTACTAGTAGATAATATAATAGGGAATATTTTATTATTATTAGGTAATTTAACAATATTTATATCTGGGTTAGGTGCAAATTATGAATTTGATTTAAAAAAAATTATTGCTTTATCTACATTAAGACAATTAGGTTTAATAATAAGTATTTTAGCTATAGGAAACTATAAATTGGCTTTTTTTCATTTATTAACTCATGCATTATTTAAGGCACTTTTATTTATATGTGCTGGAGCTATTATTCATAATATAAATAATAATCAAGATATTCGTTTAATAGGAGGTTTAAGTTTAATAATACCTTTAACTTCTTCTTGTTTTAATGTAGCTAATTTAGCTTTATGTGGAATACCTTTTTTGTCTGGATTTTATTCAAAAGATTTAATTTTGGAAATAGTTTCTTTTTCTAATATTAATAATTTTTCTTTTTTTTTATATTTTTTTTCTACTGGTTTAACAGTTTGTTATTCTTTTCGGTTAGTTTATTATTCAATATCTGGAGATTGTAATTTTTCTAGATTAAATTTATTAAATGATGAAAGTTGAATTATATTAAAAAGAATAATTATGTTATTATTGTTAAGAATTTTTGGTGGAAGAATATTAAATTGATTAATTTTTTCTAGTCCAATAATTATTATTCTTCCTTTATATTTAAAATTAATTACTTTAATTGTTTGTATTTTAGGAGGTTTATCAGGTTATTTAATTTCTAAAGTTAATTTATTTTTTATTAATAAATCATTTAATAATTATAATTTTTCTTATTTTTTAGGTTCTATATGATTTATACCATATATTTCTACTTATGGTATTATTAATAATTTGTTAATAATAGGAATAATAGTAGTTAAATCTTTTGATCAAGGTTGATCAGAATATTTTGGAGGACAAAAACTTTATTATAATTTAGTAAAAAATTCTCAATTAAATCAAAATTTACAGAATAATAATTTAAAAATTTATTTATTGAGTTTTATTTTTTGAATAATAATTATTTATATATTAATAATTTATTTTTATTCAAATAGCTTATAAATTAGAGTATAACATTGAAGATGTTAAGGAGATTAATTAATCTTTGAATATTTAATTACTAATAATAATTCACTAAATATTATTAGATTTATAAAAATATATTATTCTATTTATAAAAATATATTATTTTATTTTTACAATGAAAATGTAAGGTTTTAATTAAACTATATAAATTAAATAGAAGTATAAATGGAATTTAACCATTAAAAATATAAAGTTAGCAGCTTTTATTTGAACATCATACTTCTTTAATTGGAATTTTTATTCAATTTTATCATTAACAGTGATATGCCTCTTTTTGGCTTCAATTAAATAATAATTTAAAGAATAAGGGTAATTATACCTAAAATTAGGTCGAAACTAAATGCAATTTATCGCTTCATATTCATTTAATAAGGAAGATTGAAATTCAATACTTTTTGAATGCAAATCAAATGTTATAGTTAACTACAACCCTATTATTAATTAGATCAGTTTAGTATTCCTTGATTTCATTCATGATATAAACCAATTAATAAAATAATAATAAAAATAATAGAAGTTATAGTTCATACTATTAAATTTGAAAATTTTATAATTAATATGATTGGTAAAATTAAAGCAATTTCTACATCAAAAATTAAAAAAATAATTGTAATTAGAAAAAATCGTAAGGAAAAAGGTAAACGAGAAGATGATTTTGGATCAAAGCCACATTCAAAAGGAGATGATTTTTCTCGATCCACTAAAGGTTTTTTTGATAAAATTGATGCGATAAATATTACTACTATTGAAATAATTAAAATAATTAAACTAATTGTTAAAATTGATAAAATTATCTATACTATTATTTTATAGACTTTATGATTGGAAGTCAAATATACTTTTTATATTATATAGATAATTATTAATTATCCACCTCATCAATAAATTGAAACATAAAGAAATAATCAAACAATATCAACAAAATGTCAATATCAAGCAGCAGCTTCAAAACCAAAATGATGATTTTTTGAAAAATGATTATTTAAATGTCGAATTAAACAAATTAATAAAAATGTTGTTCCAATTAATACATGAATTCCATGAAATCCTGTTGCTATAAAAAATGTAGAACCATAAGCAGAATCTGCAATTGTAAATGGAGCTTCGATATATTCATAAGCTTGTAAAATAGTAAAATAAATACCTAAGATAACTGTAAAAAATAAACTTTGAGTTGCTTGAGAATGATTCCCTTCTATTAAACTATGATGAGTTCAAGTTACAGTAATTCCTGAAGTTAATAAAATTACAGTATTTAATAATGGGATTTGAAATGGATTAAATGGGGTAATTCCTATAGGAGGTCATATAGTTCCTAATTCAATTGAAGGAGAAAGTCTTCTATGAAAAAATGCTCAAAAGAAAGAAAAAAAAAATAAAACTTCAGATAAAATAAATAAAATTATACCTCAACGTAATCCTGTAGTTACTATACTAGTATGTAATCCTTGAAAAGTACCTTCACGAGATACGTCTCGTCATCATTGAAAAATAGTTAAAATAGTAATAATATTACCTAATAAAAATAATGAAATATCATATTGATGAAATCATTTTACTAAACCTGAAACAGTAGTTATAGCTCCAATAGATGCTGTTAAAGGTCAAGGACTATAATCTACTAAATGAAAAGGATGATTTGAATGAGTTGACATTAATTAACTTCTCTAGAATATAATGTTCTAAGAACAGCAAATACATATGATTGAATTATAGCAACAGCAGACTCTAATACTAATAAAGCAATTTGTGTAATTAATAATAAACTTACTAAAATTGTTGATATGGAAGGTCCTGTATTACCTAATAAAGTTAATAATAAATGTCCAGCAATTATATTTGCAGTTAATCGAACTGCTAGGGTACCAGGTCGAATTATATTTCTAATAGTTTCAATACAAACCATAAAAGGTATTAAAATTGAAGGAGTTCCTTGAGGTACTAAATGAGTAAATATGTGTTGAGTATTATTAATTCATCCAAATAACATAAAACATAATCATAAAGGAAGAGCTAATGTTAATGTTAATGTTAAATGACTTGTTCTTGTAAAAATATATGGAAATAAACCTATAAAATTATTAAATAAAATTATAGAAAATAATGATACAAAAATAAATGTAGAACCATTTATTCTTATAGGAGTTAATAAAATTTTAAATTCCTTGTGAAGTGTTAAAATAATAGTATTTCAAAAAATATGATATCGAGAAGGTAATAGTCAATATATTGAGGGAATTATTAAAATACCTAAAAAAGTTCTTAATCAATTTAATGAAAAATTAAAAATTCTTGAAGAAGGGTCAAATACACTAAATAAATTTGTTATCATTTTCAATTTAATGAATTTGTATCAATTTTGTTTACTAAGTTTGATTTAGGTATGGAAGGAATAAATGAGTAATAATTTATTACATTAAAAATTAAAAAAGTAATTGAAAAAATAATAAATAAACTTAATCATCTAATTGGTGCTATTTGTGGAATTAAAAAATATCTTATTTAGATAATTTTAGTTTGACAAACTAATGTTATTTATATTTAACTAATTTTTTTCATTAGAAGTAATTGCTAATTTACTATAATATGGTTTAAGAGACCATTACTTGCTTTCAGTCACCTAATGAATTTAAATTATTAGAAATTCATTTAATAAAATAATTAGTTGTGATACTTTCAATTACAATTGGTATAAAACTGTGATTTGCTCCACAAATTTCTGAACATTGTCCATAAAATAATCCAGGTCGGTTAATTATAAAATTAGTTTGGTTTAAACGACCAGGAGTTGCATCTACTTTTACTCCTAATGCTGGAATAGTTCAAGAATGAATTACATCTGCAGCTGAAACTAAAATTCGAATTTGTGAATTTATTGGTAAAATAATTCGATTATCAACATCTAATAAACGAAAATTATTTATAGATAATTCATTTGTTGGGATTATATAAGAATCAAATTCAATATTTGTAAAATCTGAATATTCATAACTTCAGTATCATTGATGTCCAATTGCTTTTAATGTAATTGAAGGTTCATTAATTTCATCTAATAAATAAAGTAATCGTAAAGATGGAAAAGCAATAAATAATAAAATAATAGCTGGTAGAATAGTTCAAATAATTTCAATAGTTTGTCCGTGTAATAAATATCGATTTACATATTTATTAAAAAATAATATAAATATTAAATATCCTACTAATATAGTAATTATAAATAAAATCAATAAAACATGATCATGAAAAAAAATTAATTGTTCTATTAAAGGAGAAGAACTATCTTGTAAACCTAAATTAGCTCATGTTGACATTAATTTTCTAAAAAAAGTAAAATACTTTATATATGGAGCTTAAATCCATTGCACTAATCTGCCATATTAGAAATTAGTTAATAAAGGTAATTCAGAATATCTATGTTCAGCAGGTGGGGTATTTTGAAATCATTCAATAGAAGAATTTAATTGAATAGGAAATAATACTTGACGTTTAGTTACTATACTTTCTCAAATAATATAGAAAAAGTATAAAATCCCTAATATTGAAATTGTTGATCCAATTGTAGAAATAATATTTCATGTTGTATAAGCATCAGGATAATCTGAATAACGTCGAGGTATTCCTGCTAACCCTAAAAAATGTTGAGGAAAAAAGGTTAAATTTACTCCAATAAATATAATAACAAATTGACTTTTTAATAATTTATTATTTAAAGTTAAACCTATAAATAAAGGGTATCAATGAACAAATCCTGCTATAATAGCAAATACAGCTCCTATAGATAAAACATAGTGAAAATGGGCTACAACATAATAAGTATCGTGAAGAATAATATCAATAGAAGAATTTGCTAAAATTACTCCAGTTAATCCTCCTACAGTAAATAAAAATACAAATCCTAAAGATCATAAAGTTGCAGGAGAATAATTAATTTGTGTTCCATAAAGAGTTGCTAATCAACTAAAAATTTTAATACCTGTTGGTACAGCAATAATTATAGTTGCTGATGTAAAATAAGCACGTGTATCTACATCTATTCCTACAGTAAATATATGATGAGCTCAAACAATAAAACCTAATAAACCAATTGCTAATATAGCATAAATTATTCCTAAAGCACCAAAAGTTTCCTTTTTTCCTGATTCTTGACTAATAATGTGAGAAATTATTCCAAATCCTGGTAAAATTAAAATATAAACTTCAGGGTGACCAAAAAATCAAAATAAGTGTTGGTATAAAATAGGATCTCCTCCTCCAGCAGGATCAAAGAAAGAAGTATTTAAATTTCGATCGGTTAATAATATTGTAATAGCTCCAGCTAAAACAGGTAAAGATAATAAAAGTAATAAAGCTGTAATTACAACAGATCATACAAATAATGGTATTCGATCAAAAGTAATTCCTGTAGCTCGTATATTAATTACAGTTGTAATAAAATTTACTGCTCCTAAAATAGAAGAAATTCCAGCTAAATGTAAAGAAAAAATTGCTAAATCAACTGAAGCTCCTCCATGAGCAATAATTGATGATAAAGGTGGATAAACTGTTCATCCTGTTCCAGCTCCACTTTCTACTATGCTACTTGTTAATAAAAGTACTAGAGCTGGAGGAAGTAATCAAAAACTTATATTGTTTATTCGTGGAAAAGCTATATCAGGAGCTCCTAATATTAATGGAACTAATCAATTTCCAAACCCTCCAATTATAATTGGTATTACTATAAAAAAAATTATAATAAATGCATGAGCTGTTACAATTACATTATAAATTTGATCATTTCCAATTAATGAACCTGGATGACCTAATTCAACTCGAATTAGTATACTCAAAGAAGTTCCAATTATACTTGATCAAGCACCAAAAATAAAATATAAAGTTCCAATATTTTTATGATTTGTAGAAAATAACCATTGTTGCGATTAAATGGCTGAAAATAGGCAATAAATTGTAAATTTATTTATGAGAATAATTCTCTTTAATCAAAAAGCTTTATAGTCAATAATGACATTAGACTGCAATTCTAAAGGAGTAATATATTTACTAAGGCTTAAAAGATTGATTCTTATATTTATAGCTTTGAAGGTTATTAGTTTAATTAACTTAAAGCCTTTAAAAATTTAATATAAAAAATATATACAAGAAATTAAAAATAAACCAAAAGAAGAAATGAAAGATAAAACTATAAATGTAATTATATTTATAGTTTTATAAATTGAATTATTTATTCAATTAGTTTCATAATAATTTAATATAAAAGCTCTATAAGATAATCGAATATAAAAATATAATGTAATTAATGTTATTAAAACTATAATTGTTAATAAAAATAATTGATTATTTAAAGATAAAGATTGAATTACAATTCATTTTGGGAAAAATCCTAAAAAAGGTGGTAATCCTCCTAAAGATAATAAATTAAAAAAAATAAAAAATTTTATTGATTTTGAATAATAAAATAATGAAAATAGTTGATTAATATGAGAAATTTTATATATATTAAATAAAAAAATTATTATGAATGTTAAAAAAGAATAAAAAATAAAATAAATTATTCATAAAAGATTTCTTTCATATATAGCTGCTAATATTCAACCTAAATGATTAATTGAAGAGTATGCTATTAATTTTCGTAAAGAAGTTTGATTTAATCCTCCTAAAGCACCAACTATACTTGAAAGAATAATTCTAATAATAATTAATGGTTTGTAAATAATATAGGAAATTAATATTAAAGGAGCAATTTTTTGTCAAATTATTAGAATTAAAGTATTTAATCATGATAAACCTTCAGTAACATTTGGAAATCAAAAATGAAATGGAGCGGCTCCTCTTTTTAATAATAAAGAAGAAAAAATTATTATTTCTATAAAATTATTTGAATAGAATATTTTATTTGAATTTAATAAAAATAAAATAATTGCAAATAAAAATATTGAAGATGCTAATGCTTGAACTAAAAAATATTTTAATGAAGATTCAGTTGATATTAATTTATTATCTCTTATTAGGGGGGTAAAAGATAATAAATTAATTTCTAATCCTATTCAAGCTCCTATTCAAGAATTTGAAGAAATAGAAATTAAAGTTCTTATTATTAAAATTATTAAAAATAAAAATTTTGATGAATTATTAAAAATTAAAAAGAAAAGGATTATAACCTTTATAAATGGGGTATGAGCCCAGTAGCTTAATTTAGCTTATCTTTTTATTAATATATTTTAGTGTATGATGCACAAAAGTTTTTGATACTTTTAGAAATAGTTTAATTCTATTAAATATAATGAATATAATTTTTATTATATAATTTACCCTATCAAGGTAATCCTTTTTATCAGGCAATTCATT